AAGGAATGGTCTGTTGAAAATATACTGGAAAAAACGACTCGATTTTGTCATAACGAAATTAAAAAAGAATATTTACCTAAAATTTATGATCCATTTTTGCATGGGATCTCTCGGGGAAGAATCACAAAATTACCTCCATTCAAAATAATAACCGAAACCTATAGAAAAAAGAATATAGGAGGATCTTGGATAAACAAGATTCATGGTATACTTTTGAAGATTCATTCTCACAAATTTGAGCAAACAATAGAAAACTTTAATAGAAAATCTTTGTCAATAAAGAAAAAACGTTCTTTTTTTTCAGAACTCCACGAAGAAAAAATGCATTCAGAAGAAGAAATAAAAATTTTCAAAATTTTATTTGATGTCGTTAGAACTGATAACAATAATCAAACTCTTATAAAAAATTTTATTAATTTACATCAAATCAAGAAAAAAGTTCCTCAATGGTCATACAAATTAACAAGTGAGTTTGAACAAATGGACGGTGACCTTTATAATTATCTAGTAAGGGATCCTGAAATTGTTTCAAGAAAAGGATACTATGTAATAGTTTATACAGAGCCGTATAACGAGATTTATACTAATCTCAACAATAATCAAAATGATGAAATAACTTTGAATGATGAAATAACTTTGATCGATTATTCAGATGAAACCGATGACATAGCTTTGATCGATTTTTCAGATGAATCTGATTTTGATCGAGAGATAATTAAAGGATCCATGCGTTCTCAAAGGCGTAAAACTGTTATTTGGGAATTTTTTCAATCAAAAGTACATTCCCCTCTTTTTTGTGATAGAATAGATAAACTTGTTTTTTTTTCAATAGATAAACTTTTGTTTTTTTCATTGGATATATGGGGGTTAAAAAACAACGAAAACAATTTTCAAAAAAAAGAAGAAAAAAAAGAAAAAGAAAAAATAGAAGAAGCAAAAAGAGAGCGAGAAATTAAAGAAATACAAAAAGAAGCAGCAAAACACGAAGCAAAAAGGCAGCTAGAAATTGCAGAATTTTTTGAATTTTTTCCAATAATAAGAGGTTTTCTCTTAGTAACTCAATCTATTCTTAGAAAATATATTATATTACCTTTATTGATTATAATAAAAAATAGCATCCGTCTGTTATTATTTCAAATTCCCGAGTGGTCTGAGGATTTAAAGGATTGGAAACGTGAAATACATCTTAAATGTACTTGTAATGGGGTTCCACTATCCGAAAAAGAATTTCCAAAAAACTGGTTAACGGATGGTATTCAGATAAAAATCCTATTTCCTTTTGATCTTAAACCTTGGCATAAATCTAAATTGAAATCATCTCAGAAAGCTCGACTAAAAAAAACAAAAGACAAAAGAGAAAAAAAAGATTTTTGTTTTTTAACAGTTTGGGGAATGGAAACTGACCTACCGTTTGGTTCTGGCAAAAAAAAGCTTGCTTTTTTTGAACCCATTTTTAAAGAATTAAAAAAAAAAATAAGAAAATCCAAAACTAAGTCTTTTATGGTTTTAAGTATTTTCAAAGAACGAACAACAATTTTACTAAAAGTCGCAAAAGAAATAAAAAACTGGATTATCAAAAACGTTCCTTTTATAAAAGAAAAAAAAAAAAATCTTTCAAAACAAAATCGAATTCCATTATTTGGCCTCAGAGCAAAATCTGAATTAAATGAAATTAAAAAAGATTCCATAATGAGTAATCAGATTATTCATGAACTACCTGTTCAAAAAAAATCCAGTGAGTGGAGAAATTTTTCACTCAGCGAAAAAAAAAAATTAATTGATAAAATAAAAACAATCCGAAATCAAACAGAAGAAATTTCAAAAGAAAAAGAAAACCCAACTAATAGTTGTAAGAAACCGCGTTATTATTCTAAAATAATTGAGTCAGTAAAAAAAAGTTGGCAGACATTAAAAAGAAAAAATACTCGATTAATTCGTAAATCCATTTTTTTTATAAAATTTTGCATTGAACAACTCTCTATACCTAGTTTTCTAGGTATCATTAATATTAGAAGAATTACTACACAACCTTTTTTTGAATCAACAAAAACAATTTTTCATAAATCTATTTACAAAAATGAAGAAAATGGAGAAAAAAAAAAAAAAAATACCATTTATTTTATTTCAACTATCAAAAATTTCCTATCAAAAACAAAATTTTTTAGTTATGACCTATGCTCTTTATCACAAGCATATGTATTTTACAAATTATCACAAATTCAAGTTAGTAACTTTTCTAAATTAAAGGCTGCTCTTAAATATAACATATGCATAACATCCTTTTTTGTTAAGAATAAAATCAAAGATTTTTTTCAAGAACAAGGAATCTGTCATTATGAATTGAAAGATAAAACCTTGTTAAATTCCGAAAAAAATCAATGGAAAAGCTGGTTACGAAGTAATTCTCAATACAATTTACCTACAATTGCATGGGATAGATTAGTAACCCAAAAATGTAAACAGAAAATAACCCAAGACTCTCTAGTTCTAAATACAAATTTAACCAAAAAGAATTCATATGAAAAAAACAAATTTGATAATTCCAAAAAACAAAAATTTTTTGAGGCCCACTCGTTATTAAATCCAAAACGGAATTTAAAAAAGGATTCTATATATAATCTTTTTTGCTACAAATCTATTCATTCTACAGAAAACTTTTTTGACATACCTATAGGCATTGCTTTAGATAATTGGTTAGTCTCTTGTTTTATAGAAAAATATACTATTCGGGGTATAAGGGAAATTCGGCATAGAAAATATTTGGATTGGAGAATTGTCAACTTTTTGTTTAGAAAAAAAGTCAATATTGAGCCCTGGGTTGATACCAAAAGTAAAAAAAAATCTATTAAGACTAAAGTTCAGAATTATCAAAGAATTGATAAAAAAACTAAGACGGGTCTTACCAATCAAAAAAGTTTCTTTTTTGATTGGATGGGAATGAATGAAGAAATACTAAATAATCGTATAACAAATTTTGAATTCTTTTTCTTTCCAGAATTTTTATTATTTTCTAGTACATATAAAACGAAACCATGGGTCATACCAATTAAATTACTTCTTTTTAATTTTAATGAAAAAAAATCAGATAAAGAAAAAAAAAAAAATCTTGAATTAGCTCTATCAAACCAAGAAAAAAACATTAAAGAAAATTATGCAGAATCGAAGATAAAAAAACGTAAAAATAAAAAACAATACAAAAACAATACGGAAGTGGAACTTGATTTATTTCTCACAAGATATTCGCAGTTTCAATTGCAATTGACTAATTTTTTTTATAAAAAATTTTTAAATAATATAAACCTATACGGTCTCTTACTTAAACTACAAAATCCAACCGAGATACTGATATCTTCTATTAAAAAAGGAGAAATGAACCTAGAGATTTTCCTTGTTTCGAACCATGTTCAATTAAGGAAAAAAAAAATATTGTTTATTGACCCTGTCCGTTTGTCTGTAAAAAATGATCGACAACTTATTATATATAGAACCATAAGTATTTCATTGGTTGATAAAAATAAACAAAAAATAAGTAAAAGATACAAAAAAAAAAGCTATATTGATAAAAAAAATAATTATGATTTCTTTGTCCCTGAAAATATTCTATCCCCTAAACGACGTAGAGAATTTCGAATTCTAATTTGTTTCAACTTAAAAAAACAAAATGCGACGGATCGAAATTCAAGATTTGATAAGAAGATTCAAAACTTGACCACAGTTTTGCATAAAAATAAAGATCTTGATAAGGATAAAAAAAACCTAATTCAATTAAAATCCTTTCGTTGGCCCAATTTTAGATTAGAAGATTTAGCTTGTATGAATCGCTATTGGTTTAATACTACTAATGGAAATCATTTCAGTATGATAAGAATACATATGTATACGCGATTTCAAATTCATTCATGAGAAATCCTTTTTCCTATATATAATGTATAAGTTACGGTATATGAAAACAATTCTATGCCCAAATATGAAGGATTGTTTTAAATTCAATCTTTATACTTTATACATGAGATTCATTTAATCAATGCCATAGATACCAATCAGAGCGGATCCATAAATAAATTAACAGAATCCTCCTTTTTTAGATCGAGATTTATACTTTTTTTGATAAAATTAAGACTTAAGAAGTTGATAATTAAATTCAGATCCTTGTACAAAGAAACGACCATTATTATTACTGATCAGTAAAATTCATATCTTTCAATTCATATTAAAAAGGGAAGGATTTCGTTTTATGATAAAAAATGCATTCATTTCATTTCAAGAAAAAAAAGAAGAAAGCAGGGGATCCGTTGAATTTCAAGTATTCAGTTTCACGAATAAGATACGAAGACTTACTTCACATTTGGAATTGCATAGAAAAGATTATTTATCTCAGAGGGGTCTACGAAAAATTCTGGGAAAACGTCAACGACTGCTGGCTTATTTGTCAAAAAAAAATAGAGTACGTTATAAAGAATTAATTAATCAGTTGAATATTCGGGAATTAAAAACTCGTTAAATTCCAAAATTGTGAATTAGTTAATTTTTTAGATCTTAAATTTTTTGATAAACTTCTTTCATTTTTCAGCAATCTAATTCATGCCAGAACGAATCAAGGAAAAACTTATGAAGAGAACAGTTCCAGGAAAAGATCTTATGATAGTCAATATGGGACCTCACCACCCATCCATGCATGGTGTTCTTCGCTTAATTGTTACTCTAGACGGTGAGGATGTTGTTGACTGTGAACCCATATTGGGTTATTTACACAGAGGAATGGAAAAAATTGCAGAAAATCGAGCAATTATACAATATTTACCTTATGTAACGCGATGGGATTATTTAGCTACTATGTTTACAGAAGCAATAACAGTAAATGGACCAGAACAATTGGGAAATATTCAAGTTCCTAAAAGGGCCAGCTATATCAGAGTAATTATGCTGGAATTGAGTCGTATAGCTTCTCATCTGTTATGGCTCGGCCCTTTTATGGCAGATATTGGTGCACAGACTCCCTTTTTCTATATTTTCAGAGAACGAGAATTTGTATATGATCTATTCGAAGCTGCCACCGGTATGAGAATGATGCATAATTTTTTTCGTATTGGAGGAATAGCGGCTGATTTACCTTATGGTTGGATAGATAAATGCTTGGATTTTTGTGATTATTTTTTAACAGAGGTTGTTGAATATCAAAAACTTATTACACGCAATCCCATTTTTTTAGAACGGGTTGAAGGAGTTGGGATTATTGATGGGGAAGAAGCAATAAATTGGGGTTTATCCGGACCAATGCTACGCGCATCCGGAATACCATGGGATCTTCGTAAAGTGGATCGTTATGAGTCTTACGATGAATTTGAATGGGAAATTCAGTGGCAAAAACAAGGAGATTCATTAGCTCGTTATTTAGTACGACTTAGCGAAATGACAGAATCTATCAAAATTATTCAACAGGCTCTGGAAGGACTTCCGGGGGGTCCCTATGAAAATTTAGAAAGCAGGGGGTTTGATAGAAAAAGGAATCCAGAATGGAATGATTTTGAATATCGATTCATTAGTAAAAAACCTTCTCCTACTTTTGAATTATCAAAACAAGAACTTTATGTAAGAGTTGAAGCTCCAAAAGGGGAATTGGGAATTTTTCTCATAGGAGATCAAAGTGGTTTTCCTTGGAGATGGAAAATCCGACCACCTGGTTTTATTAATTTGCAAATTCTTCCTGAACTAGTTAAAAGAATGAAATTGGCTGATATTATGACGATACTCGGTAGTATAGATATAATTATGGGAGAAGTTGATCGTTAAAATGATAATTTATGCAACAAAAGTCCAAACTATCAATTCTTTTGTTAGATTGGAATCTTTAAAAGAGGTCTATGGACTCATATGGATATTTGTCCCTATATTTTCTCTTGTATTGGGAATCATAACAGGTGTACTAGTAATTGTGTGGTTAGAAAGAGAAATATCCGCAGGGATACAACAACGTATTGGACCTGAATACGCCGGCCCGTTGGGAATTCTTCAAGCTCTAGCTGACGGGACAAAACTACTTTTCAAAGAAGATCTTCGTCCATCTAGAGGAAATACTCCTTTATTTAGTATTGGACCATCTATAGCAGTTATCTCCATTTTACTAAGTTATTCAGTAATTCCCTTTAGCAATCACCTTGTTTTAGCGGATCTCAATATCGGTATTTTTTTATGGATTGCCATCTCAAGTATTGCTCCGATTGGACTTCTTATGTCAGGATATGGATCAAATAACAAATATTCTTTTTTAGGTGGTCTGCGAGCTGCTGCCCAATCGATTAGTTATGAAATACCATTAACTCTATGTGTTTTATCAATATCTCTACGTGCGATTCGTTGAAAGATAAACGTTTATTTTGACTATTCCGTTTCTTCTAGACAAATAAGTTAAAAAACGGAATATAAATATATATATATTTTTCGGATTTATCTTAATAAAAGGAATTTGATAGTTATATATGAGTGAAAAAAAACTGCTCAGAAATTCGCAGTAAAAAGAAAAATTGAGTCTCATTTCCTATGTACAAAGGTTAAACGGAAATAAATATAAACGTAAGAATCACTTTACCCCAAGGTTGGTTGATTAGTCATCCTGGCTTGAAGCGGGTTAAAAAATTAACCATATTACGTTTTTACTATCAGTTAGATAGATTAACATACATGTATTACAAAGTGAGCGGCAATTAGGTAAAAATGAGTGGATGGTTAGAAACACCAAAATACATAAAGAATTTGTAATAGAGATTAACCAAATTGAAAAGGATATTTATGCATAAAATAAGAAAAAAAAAAAAGAAGGTTAATTGGGGCTTGAAATTAGTAGAAATGATCAGACAGTACTCCCCAAGATTCCGATTCAGAGTATGCTCCTATCCACCGATAAATGTAATGACTATCAGAAACGAAATAATTCTTTATTTTTTAAGTCCACGAACTTAATTTCTAAAAAAGCAAGAAGAATAGGAACGAAACCAGGATATTTTTTTTTTCATATATTTCTAAAAGAAAATCGAATTTATGGCATGAATAATAAACTAATAGGATGTCTAATTCTTTTTCGTAATTGAAAAACACGATGGGCTAAAAAACCTTTTTTTTTTTTACAAGGAGTAGTTTATTAAAGGATTAAGTTATTACTCAACAAATAGAAATTCAAATTTGTAAAGGATTAGATGAATTCCGAAGCGCTTTTTTTTTTTCTTAGAATTTGAGCAGACAGAATTCCATTGGTATAATTCGGGACCCCAGATATATTTATATATAATCTATTTTAAAACACATCATATCCATCTAAATAATACCAATCTGGTCCTTAGATTTTTTTATGGCCTCCGAGGAGCCGTATGAGGCGAAGACCTCATGTACGGTTTTGGAATAGCGGTGAGAATAGTAATGTTATCACCGACTAGGATTATCTAACAGTTTAAGTACAGTTGATATAGTTGAGGCACAATCAAAATATGGTTTTTGGGGATGGAATTTGTGGCGTCAACCTATAGGTTTTATCATTTTTCTAATTTCTTCCCTAGCAGAATGTGAAAGGTTACCGTTTGATTTACCAGAAGCGGAAGAAGAATTAATAGCAGGTTATCAAACTGAATATTCAGGTATCAAATTTGGTTTATTTTACGTTGCTTCTTATCTAAATCTATTAATTTCCTCATTATTTGTAACAGTTCTATACTTAGGCGGTTGGAATAGTTCTATTCCGTATATATCTATTATGGAGCTATTTGAAAGGGATCAAATTTTTGGAACAACAATTGGTATCTTTATTACATTAGCTAAAACTTATTTGTTCTTGTTTATTTCTATCGCAACAAGATGGACTTTACCTAGGCTAAGAATGGATCAACTATTAAATTTTGGATGGAAATTTCTTTTACCGATTTCCCTTGGTAATCTATTATTAACAACTTCTTTCGAACTCTTTTCACTCTAAATTGAAAATGAATCCAACATAGTCATTACTTGTTTTAAACAAGAGAAAGAAACAAAGAGAAAATTATTCATAGATAATTACAATATGCTTCCTATGATAACCGGGTTCATGAATTATGGTCAACAAACCCTACGAGCGGCAAGGTATATTGGTCAAGGTTTCATGATTACCTTATCCCATACAAATCGTTTACCTGTAACTATTCAATATCCTTATGAAAAATTAATAACATCGGAACGTTTCCGTGGTCGAATCCATTTCGAATTTGATAAATGCATTGCTTGTGAAGTATGTGTTCGAGTATGTCCTATAGATCTGCCTGTTGTTGATTGGAAATTGGAAACAAATATTCGAAAAAAACGATTGCTTAATTACAGTATTGATTTTGGAATTTGTATATTTTGTGGTAATTGTGTTGAGTATTGTCCAACAAATTGTTTGTCAATGACTGAAGAATATGAATTTTCAACTTATGATCGTCACGAATTGAATTATAATCAAATAGCTTTGGGTCGTTTACCAATGTCAGTAATTGACGATTACACGATTCGAACAATTTTGAATTCACCTAAAAAAAAGGGGTAAACCCATAAAAAAAAAAAAAAAAAAAAAAAAAACCCATAAAAAAAAAAAAAAAAAAAAAAAAGAATTCAAAATAGTTGAATTATATAAAAATTTAATTAAAAACGTATATTTTATTTATATAATAATATTAAGTATTAAGGCTCATTCTTTTATTCTTTTAATATAATATATTCGTAATTACTTTCTTTAAATAGATAGGTTGAAAAAAAAACTTTAGAATAAAAAAGGGAAACTGTCTAATAATTGTATCTACATCAATTCATATCCATTAGATTCTACTTTCACTCTATTAGAAACATATTAAAAAGAAATTCCCCGGTTAAATTAATAAGGTCATGAAAAGGATTTCGATTTTTTCTTTTTTTTTTTTATAATGGATTTGCCTGGACCAATACATGATTTTCTTTTAGTTTTTCTGGGAGCCGGTCTTCTAGTAGGAGGTCTGGGAGTGGTATTACTTCCCAACCCAATATTTTCAGCCTTTTCTTTAGGATTTGTTCTTGTTTGTATATCTTTATTGTATATTCTATCAAATTCCCATTTTGTAGCTGCTGCACAACTCCTTATTTATGTGGGGGCAATAAATGTTTTAATCATATTTGCTGTGATGTTCATGAATGATTCAGAATATTCCACAGATTTCAATCTGTGGACCGTTGGGGATGGGATTACTTCATTGGTTTGTACAACTCTTCTTTTTTTTTTAATTTCTACTATTCTCGATACGTCATGGTACGGGGTTATTTGGACTACAAGATTAAACCAGATTCTAGAGCAAGATTTAATAAGTAATAGTCAACAAATAGGAATTCATTTATCAACAGATTTTTTTCTTCCATTTGAACTCATTTCAATAATTCTTTTAGTTTCTTTGATAGGTGCAATTTCTGTGGCTCGTCAATAAAAAACGTTCTAATTAGTAAAGACCAAAGAAAACTTTGTGTATGTTATGATATTTTTTTTCCGTTAATTCAATTAAATTTGATTTAATACTCTTTCATATTGAAAATATCACTTTTTAGATTTGATATATATGTGAAATATGTTTTCCCTAATCTAGTTTTTATTCGTACTTTTTTTTTTCTTTTTTTTTTCTAATTTATTCAATCCAGTGAATTTTTTTTATTATTCATATTGAAATAAATCAAAATTGATAAGGAGTTGCTGAATGATACTCGAACATGTACTTGTTTTGAGTGCCTATTTATTTTTGATTGGTCTTTATGGATTGATCACGAGTCGAAATATGGTTAGGGCTCTTATGTGTCTTGAACTTATACTCAATGCAGTTAATATTAATTTCGTAACATTTTCTGATTTTTTTGATAATTCCCAACTAAAAGGGGATGTTTTCTGCATTTTTGTTATAGCAATTGCAGCCGCTGAAGCAGCTATTGGATTAGCTATCGTCTCGTCAATTTATCGTAACAGAAAATCAACTCGGATCAACCAATCGACCTTATTAAATAAGTAGCATAAATAAAAAAATGATAGGTTGAAATTTTGCATATATATAGATAATAGGTTATGACTTACTAGATTAGATTTGTGAAAATCTAAGAAATCAAAGTATTTTAGCCCCATTTTTTAATAAATCGAGCCAGAATTAATTACAAAAATTCTATTAAAGGAAATCATTGCTTCATCTAGTATTTTAATATATCAGTTCGTTAGAAGTTTACTAGATTGAAAATTTATGACATTAAAAAAACTATAGATCCTATGTCACATTCAGTAAAAATATATGATACCTGTATAGGATGTACTCAATGTGTTCGAGCATGCCCTACCGACGTATTAGAAATGATACCTTGGGATGGATGTAAAGCTAAGCAAATAGCTTCCGCTCCACGAACCGAGGACTGTGTTGGTTGTAAGAGATGTGAATCCGCCTGTCCAACGGATTTTTTGAGCGTTCGAGTTTATTTAGGGCCTGAAACAACTCGAAGCATGGGTCTAGCTTATTGATACCTTACCTCAAACCTCATTTGAATAAATATTGGAATAAATTTTCTTTTTTTTTTTTTTTATTGACAAGTACTCGTACTCAAAAAAGTTAAATTATATTTTTTTATTTATATATTTTTTTGAGTACGCGTTCTTTGGACCTGGTGTATCTTGTCTTTACCACGAATCAATTTCCTTGGTTAACAATAATTGTTGTTTTTCCAATATCTGCCGGTTCTTTAATGTTATTTCTCCCACATAGGGGAAATAAAGTCAATAAATGGTATACTATATGCATTTGTATCTTAGAACTTCTTCTAACGACCTACGCTTTTTGTTATAATTTTCAAATGGACGATCCATTAATTCAACTGTCCGAAGATTATAAATGGATAAATTTTTTTGATTTTTACTGGAGACTGGGAATAGATGGACTTTCTATAGGGACGATTTTACTGACGGGATTTATTACTACTTTAGCCACTTTAGCGGCTTTTCCAGTTACTCGGGATTCCCGATTATTCCATTTCCTTATGTTAGCAATGTATAGCGGTCAAATCGGATCATTTTCTTGTCGGGATCTTTTACTTTTTTTCATCATGTGGGAATTAGAATTAATTCCCGTTTATCTACTTTTATCCATGTGGGGTGGAAAGAAACGTCTGTATTCAGCTACAAAATTTATTTTATACACTGCAGGAAGTTCTATTTTTTTATTAATAGGAGTTTTAGGTATAAGTTTATATGGTTCGAACGAACCAACATTAAATTTAGAACTATTAGCTAATCAATCCTATCCTGTCACACTCGAAATACTATTTTATATTGGATTTTTTATTGCTTTTGCCGTCAAATCACCGATTATACCTTTACATACTTGGTTACCTGACACCCACGGCGAGGCACATTACAGTACCTGTATGCTTCTCGCAGGAATCTTATTAAAAATGGGAGCATATGGGTTGGTTCGAATCAATATGGAATTATTACCTCACGCCCATTCTATGTTTTCTCCTTGGTTGATGGTAGTCGGTACAATCCAAATAATTTATGCAGCTTCAACATCTCCCGGTCAACGTAATTTAAAAAAGAGAATAGCCTATTCTTCTGTATCTCATATGGGTTTTATAATTATAGGTATTGGTTCGATAACGGATCCTGGACTTAATGGAGCTATTTTACAAATAATCTCTCATGGATTTATTGGCGCTGCACTTTTTTTCTTGGCAGGAACGAGTTATGATAGAATTCGGCTTGTTTATCTTGATGAAATGGGTGGAATGGCTATCTCCATTCCAAAGATATTTACAATGTTCACGATCTTATCGATGGCTTCCCTTGCATTACCGGGCATGAGCGGTTTTGTTGCAGAATTAATCATTTTTTTTGGAATAATTACCAGCCAAAAATATTTCTTAATTTCAAAAATTTTAATTATTTTTGTAATGGCAATTGGAATGATATTAACTCCTATATATTTATTATCTATGTCACGTCAAATGTTCTATGGATACAAGTTAATTTATGCGAAAAACTTTTCTTTGTTTGATTCTGGACCCCGAGAGTTATTTCTTTCAATCTCTATTCTTCTACCAATAATAGGTATTGGGATTTATCCTGATTTTGTGCTCTCATTAGCAAGTGATAAGGTCGAATCCATTTTATCTAATTATTTTTATGGATAGTTTTAAGAAAAAAAAAAAAAAAGCATTAAATTGAATTGTAATCAGAAGTCTTTGGTCTTTGTATTGTGAGAACCTTTTGAATCAAGTAGTACACTGATTCAAAAGGTTCTTGATTATTTACTACTAAAACAAAATGAGATTTCTTAACTTATATTTAAGTTATATATGGATGCTATTCTTTTTTATTTGGATTCCTTTATTTTTTTGTTCATGTTTATTTAATTCGATGTAAATGAACCATAACTATGTAAACCTATTCCTAAAAGATTGACGCCAAAATAGCATATCCAAATTAAAAGAAAGCCTATTGAAGCCACAATTGCAGAATTTATACCCCTACCCCTACCAGGCCCATTTTTTAGAATATGTAAATAAATTGCGAATATGGTCCAAGTAATAAATGCCCAAGTTTCTTTTGGATCCCAATTCCAATATGAACCCCATGTCTCATTAGCCCATACAGCTCCTGAAAGAATGCCGACGGTTAAAAAGATAAATCCAAAACTAATAATACGAAAACTCCAAAACTCTAATTGTTCAACGAATTGAAACCTACAATAATTTATAGAAACACGAAAATCACTGTTTAAATAGTCTTCTAGAAAAATATAATTACTTTCGTCTATATAGTAAAGTACATAAAAATAACATAATTCAAATAATTCAGTTAATGAAAAATTTTTTGTTTTTTTGCTAAAAGTAGGTCCCACTTTGGGAAATGTAAGGACTAGAAGAGCTATTGATAATAATGATCCGCATAAGAGAGCGCTATAGCCTAATATCATCATACTTACGTGCATCATTAACCACTGGGACTGGAGAGCTGGTACTAATGATTCAGGCATTTTGTTTAAAAGACCTGAAGTAGCAAAACCCTGAATAAAAATAGTACTTGGCGCAGTTATTGCGTTTAAGTAAATTTTTTGTTTTTTATTAAATTTTTTATTAAAATAGTAAACCATATGAATAATTGAAAAAGCCCAAGAAAGAAAAATTAATGATTCATATAAATTACTTAATGGAAAATGTCCAGAATAAATCCAACGAGTGAATAATAATCCTGTTATACCAAAAGATGTAATTACAATTCCTTTATCTAATGAATCAAAAAATCCTATGATTTCATCTAAATTAATAAAAAGAGTTAAAAAATAAATTGTCAGTAAAATTGAAACGACCGAAAAAGATATATGAGTTAATATATGCTCTAAAATTGAAAAAATCATAAAAAATTTGTTAAAAATTAATAAATTAATACTAGGTTTTACCTTACCCGATTTTAGAAAAACAAGTCGGGTATTAATTTGATTATAAAACTTATAAGATATCTTTTAGATATCTTTTATAAGATCTTTTGCCGCTACTCGGACTCGAACCGAGATGCTTTAGCACTGCTTCCTAAGAGCAGCGTGTCTACCAATTTCACCATAGCGGCAACTTGTTCAAAACAATACTAATAAGTTTTTATTTAATCGTCGAGATTTCAATTTAAGTAAAGAAGCCAATTCATTTGTTTAAATCGGTATTTTGAGTTTTAATTCAATTAAGATTTTTTTTTATTTTTCTTAGTTATTTGAAATTATTTGAATTCACTTTTTGTATTTTATCTTTTTTTTTTCTAGAAAAAAAGATAAAAAATGCTTTTTCTAAAACTGAAAACTTCTCCAAAATTCTTATTGCTCAAGAGAAATGAAAAAAAAAATAATCAAAATAGATATTTTGATGTCTTTTTTTATATTGTACAAACAGTACAAACATAAGATTTTTTGATCACTTAAAAATCATATCATATATTATTATTTATTATAATTATCTAATATTAACTTAGTGTGTATAGATGCTTTTATAACTGTGATTCCAAGTAAAGAATATATATAATAATTCAGAAAAATAAGAATTCCTAAAGGTATAAAGTGCAAAATTTTTAACTTCAATTAATTTGAAGAACCTTGTTATTTCGCTTAAAGATCTTGTATTTCCTCTTAAGGAGGAAATACAAGATCTTTTTTTATTATTGCATCAAGTTTGTCATAGGGAAAATAAAAATACCTTTTTTGGAAATAAAAAAAAAAACAGAAATGTGAACTTTTCTTTATATATATATATATATATATTATCTTTCTTTTTTTTTTTTATCTTTTTGTTCCTAGTTCTTTTTTTATATGTATTCTAAAAAATTGGTTTTTCAGTTTTTCATTTAGGCTAATTCTAATTATTCTAGTATTTTTTATTTATTTTGTTGTACAAAAAAACTTGTGGAATTACCTGTAGAAAGTGATTTCCCTAACGAAAAAGCTTTCAACGATGTCCAATATCCCTTCCTTTTCCAAGTTTTTTTACGAATACGCTTTTTCGAGATAGAAGTACGTTTTTTTGGAACTGCCATTCAAAAATGAAAAAAAAAGTTTTTCAGTGGTATAATTGGATGTCAAAGACATTTATTATTCTATTCTTTCGGATTCTATATCGATTTATTTTTTTCTTTCAAATTTTATTATATATTATTTTAAAAACAAAAAAGACATTCAAAAGTTTAAAACCCAACTTTTTTTTTTATTAACATATTTTTTTATTTAACATTTGAAATCCATATGAGAGTGCTCATTTAATTAATCTATACTGATAGATAAAATTTTTTTTTTTGAAATTTCTTCACTTCATATGTAAAAAAAATATTGATTATACTAATATTTCTTGCAAAAAAAAAGCTCACTTAGTGTACTGAAAAACAATAACTAAATTCCAAAATGAAAATTCATTCCTTAATAATTCTAAATAATCAAACTAAAATCACTTTTTTTTAGGTAAATTTTTTGATTATATAATAAATATGAAGTCTTTTTTTTTTTTTGCGTGTAAATCTTTGTTCTATTCTTAATATATGTATATAAATTATTGTAATACGGAATTCTAATTCACTTTTTCTGTCTTTGCATAAAATCACAATTGTATTTTAGTAGTAATAAAAAAAAAAAGACAAATAATTTTTTTGACAGTAACTTAACTAATATTATTTAATCACTTCTAATTTTTTGATTTGAATATATATTTCTTTTCAAAGATTTATGAAGGATTATACTAAATTCAAAAATTCAATAAATTTCTATTTAGGTTTGAAATCACGGGCTTTTTTATTGTCTCCTTTGCAAAAAAATCTATATACAAACCAGTGAATAAGAAATAATAAATTTAATAATAAAATAAAAAAGGGTTTTTTATTTTATGGAACAGACATATCAATATTCATGGATCATCCCTTTTATTCCACTTCCAGTGCCTATTTTACTAGGAGTTGGACTTCTACTTTTTCCAACAGCAACAAAAAACCTTCGACGTATGTGGACTTTTCTTAGTATTTTTTTGTTAAGTATAGTTATGATCTTTTCACTCTATCTATCTGTTCAACAAATTTTTCTAAGTTGCATTCATCAAAATGTATGGTCTTGGGCCATAAATAATGAATTTTCTTTTGAGGTCGGTTACTTTATTGATCCACTTACTTCTATTATGTTAATATTAATTACAACAGTTGGAATTTTGGTTTTGATTTATAGTGACAATTATATGTCTCATGATCAAGGATATCTGAGGTTTTTTGCTTATATGGGTTTTTTTAATACTTCAATGTTAGGATTAGTTACTAGTTCTAATTTGATCCAAGTTTATTTTTTTTGGGAATTAGTTGGAATGTGTTCGTATTTATTAATAGGTTTTTGGTTCACACGACCTATTGCAGCGAATGCTTGTCAAAAAGCTTTTGTAACTAATCGTGTAGGGGATTTTAGTTTATTATTAGGAATTTTAGGTCTTTATTGGATAACTGGCAGTTTCGAATTTCAGGATTTGTTCGAAATATTCAATAATTTCATTTTAAATAATAGAGGAAATCTCTTATTCCTTACTTTGTGTGCATTTCTATTATTTGTGGGTTCTATTGCTAAATCCGCACAATTTCCTCTTCATGTATGGTTACCTGATGCCATGGAGGGCCCTACTCCTATTTCGGCTCTTATACATGCTGCTACTATGGTAGCGGCGGGAATTTTTCTTATAGCTCGTCTTCTTCCTCTTTTTATAGTTATCCCTTCTATAATGTATATAATATCTTTGATAGGTATAATAACAGTACTCTTAGGAGCCACTTTAGCTCTTGCTCAAAAAGACATTAAGAGGGGTTTAGCCTATTCTACAATGTCTCAACTGGGTTATATGATGTTAGCTCTAGGTATGGGATCTTATCGATCCGCTTTATTTCATTTGATTACTCATGCTTATTCGAAAGCTTTGTTGTTTTTAGGATCTGGATCCATTATTCATTCAATGGAAGCTATAGTTGGATATTCTCCCGATAAAAGTCAGAATATGATTCTTATGGGTGGTTTAACAAAACACGTGCCGATTACAAAAACTGCCTTTTTAGTAGGAACACTTTCTCTTTGTGGTATTCCCCCCCTTGCTTGTTTTTGGTCTAAAGATGAAATTCTTAATGATAGTTTGTTGTTTTCGCCAATGTTTGCAATAATAGCTTGTTCAACAGCGGGATTAACCGCATTTTATATGTTTCGTATTTATTTACTTACTTTTGAAGGACATTTAAACACTTATTTTATAAATTACAGTGGAACAAAAAGTCGCTCCTTCTATTCAATCTCTTTATGGGGTAAAGAAAAAAAAAAAAACCTTAATAGCAATTTTAGGTTAGTACCATTATTAACAATGAATAATACGAAAAGAGCTTCGTTTTTTTGCAAGAAACCATATAAAATTGGTAATAATGTAAGAAATAAAATTTTTATTACTGTTAAAAATTTTGGACTTAATAAAAGAACTTTCTATTATCCCCATGAATCAGACAATACTATTCTATTTCCTATGCTAGTATTGCTTTTATTTACTTTGTTTATTGGAGCCATAGGAATTCCTTTGAATCAAGAAGGAATAGACTTTGATATATTATCAAAATTATTCACGCCGTCGATAAACCTTTTGCATAAAAACTCACAAAATTTTGTAGATTTGTATGAATTTTTAAGAAATGCAACTTTTTCAGTCAGTATAGCTTTGTTTGGAATATTTATAGCATACTGTTTATATAAGCCTTTTTATTCATCTTTATTAAATTTAACCTTACTTAATTCATTTCAAAAATGGAATTCTAAAAGAATTAGGTGGGAAAAACTAATAAATATTGTATATAATTGGTCATATAATCGTGGTTACATAGATGCTTTTTTCAAAACATCTTTAACTGAAAGTATAAGAAGATTAGCAAAACAAACGCATTTTTTTGATAAACGAATCATTGATGGAATTACAAATGGAG